TAATAACTAATTTAATAAAAAAAAATAATAATAAATAATATAAGTAAATTCATTTATGAATGGTTAATTGGAAAAAAAAAGAATAATGGCCTAGCTGGGCACTAGCCAGGCCGGGGGAATAAACTAAAATTTTGTATGAAATAAAAGTAAGGTATTTTTTCTATTGGGGATATCCGTTTTGAATTATTAGCGTTATCTAAATTCAGTTCTTGGTCAAGTCAAATTCATAGATATCTTACTTACCCTTATCTTATATCCTTACCTTACTTACCTTAGATGTCTTTTTATCTTATATATCTTTATTCATCTTTATTTTATCTTTTTTGTCTTTATCTTTTTGTCTTTATTTATATTTTATATAATATATTTATTTATTTATATAATATAATTTTTATTATTATATTATTTGTATTATGTATTTCTTTCTTATTATATTTTATATATTTATTATATTTTATATATTTATTATATTTTATATATTTCGTTTTTATATTTTTTATATTTAAATAATTCAAATTAATAGTTTTAATTAATAGTTTAAATAAAAAAATTCTAATTATAATTATATAAATTAGAATATAAAAATTTAATTATAATATATAATAAATAAATATTAATATTGGTATTGAATTTATATAAAATATAGTTTAAGTTTAATAATATTAAATTAATATTGTATTGTATTATGTATTAATAATTAATAATACAATTAATATTGTATTAATTGTATTAATATTAATATAAATAAAATAGATAAATAAAAAAATATAAAATCTTAATTATAATTAATATAATTATAATAATAATAATTAAGATTATAATAATTAAGTAATATGGTAAGGCGGATTTTTATCAATCAATCATTATTTTAAGTGTCACATAAACATAAAAAATCCTAATTCAAAATTAGGAGAGATGGCTGAGTGGACTAAGGCGGCGGATTGCTAATCCGTTGTACGAGTTTTTCGTACCGAGGGTTCGAATCCCTCTCTCTCCGCTTTCTCTGGTCACTTGATACTTTTGAATTCGAAAAATCTCGATCCTTTTTTTTTGTTTTGTCATAGTTAAATGTATGGAATACATAAAAAAAAAATATTCGGAAAAACAAGGAGGAAAAATGATAAAAATCCAAATCTCTTAGTTTTTTATTCTTCACGCCCAGGATTACGTCCTGGATCATTAGATAAGAATCCGAAGATGAAGAGAGAAACAAAGAATATCACTACTGTGTAAACGAAAAGTTTGAGAGTAAGCATTACACAATCTCCAAGATAAGATCATTTTGGGGTAAAAGGGAATAGATTTTCCATTTGAGTTTTGTAACACATGTACTATTTTGATATGACACCAAAATATGAAAAAATAAAGAATAAATTTTTTGAATTAAGTGTTTTTTTTTTTTTTCTAAAAAAAAAGAATGAATTTTTGTTTCAAATTCATGAATTTATTTGTAAAATTAAGATTCTGATTTTTCGTTACCAAAATGGGTATTGTAATATTAACAATTAGGTATTGCGGAAAAACCTACTCTAATAAAGTCCTTGTTCACTGGAAAGGGCGGACGGAAGGGAGAAATGGACTGATCATCGCTGCCTTTATCCAATATACAAGAATTTCCATTTTTTAATAGAGGATTTTTATTTGTAATGTAAGACTCATATATGATCTTATCAATAATTGTTAGAATTTTTTTTTATCAAGAATAAATCATGAATATTTTTAGTAGAGTATTAAGAACTTACTTCATCGAAAACTTACAGCAGCTTGCCAAACAAAGGCTAAGAGAAAGAAAAGTACAGGTATGACGGGCATAATGTCTACGATTGGATTGAAAAGGGCATAAGCCTCAGGCAATTTCCCGAAGAGAAAACTACTCGAGAAAAGGGCAGAATTAAGACAGATACAGATTAAACTAAAAAAAATATTAAGCATAACAAACAAACATTTGTTTTTGTAGATAATTTAATTTTTATTGAATTCTTGATAGAAGGGAAAATAAAGAAAGAAGGTAGGTAAACTTCTTTTTCTTTGATTTGAACTCCCCCAAAAAAATCCAAACCAATAATCCTCACATTTTCAAATGAGAATACAAGGAATTTCACTTTCATACAATATCTTAATTGAATTATATGTAATGATCAATGAATTTTGTATTCTATATTTACATGTATCAAATAATACCAGCAAGAATAACAAGATATCCTATCCCATATGTATTTATTTTATTGATTTTTATTGTCATATTGTGGAATAAAGTCTGGAATTGACGAATGCCCCACAGGGGTAATAATGTTTATTGGTGTCAAATAGAAATAAATGTAAATGGGGCGTGGCCAAGCGGTAAGGCAACGGGTTTTGGTCCCGTTATTCGGAGGTTCGAATCCTTCCGTCCCAGATCAATTCTTCAGAATAAAAATGCAAAAAATATCTCCATTCATTAAAGTCTAAAGTCAGTCAATCGGGTATTACACAGTCTATGTAGTATGTAGAGACTAAACGAAAGAATAGAGGTTTTTGGAGATAATTCTATTACATTACTGGTTAAATAAAACCCCTAAACTGGGATGGAGTCAAATTAAAATAGGAACATCAAACATACTTTGACGCATTTACTTTTGTATCTGGTTCAAATGAAAAATTGTAAGTTAATGTAGCGATTCGGGGGTGGAAATTCATATATTCTATTCAATTTACTTAATATCAATTTACTTAAATATTAAATAAAATAAATTGATGAAAAAATTGAAAGTAAAGCAAAATTTGCAAAAAGTGACCAAGTTCTATGCCCATATGTATTATGTATTGTTTGTGTTCTATTTCCGTAGTCAACAAAGTCTTTTGGTTAAGCGAAAAAATCTGTCATTCTTTAATGAAATAAATATACATAATTACCCATGCCCTTGGTAACAAATGTTCATTGTATATAATGGATGGATATGGAAAAGATCATACTCCTCCGGTTCTGATTTATTCTTTTATCTGAAAAAATAACGATCTTAATCTTACCTTATGTGAGATATTTTCCATTCCATACCCATGAAAATCAAAAAAACCACATTGGTTTCTCAAAATTTCTGGTTCAAATTTAACCATTGATGATTCAATTGGACATAGTCAAATTCTCGTATCTATATCTATCTTTACTTTAATTAATGGGATATCCACTAAAAATTATTAGCTACTTGTTTATGATTGTGAGTACTGCTTGATTGAAGAAGCAATTTAATTCAGTAATTATTTGAAAACATATTTACAGTCATGGTCTTGAAGTACAAGATAAGATTCCTTAATTAAACTAAATCGTTTTTATCAATATTGGAATGGAAATTTAAGGCAATGAAAGATGAAAACTTATTTTTAGGTCTAAAATAAATTTTTTTTTGAGAAAAAATGGGATCCTTTTTCATGAGACTGATCGTTCCGAACAATCTGTTGAAGATGTAAATAGGTCTAACAAGCGATTTCCTCATTTTATTTATTTATAAATATAAATGGGGTTCCTTGATAGGCTAGAATATGGGGGTGAATTTGGATTCTTTTCTTGCTGAGACTTCTCAAGGATAAAGACTTTTTTATCCATAATGTTATCCATAAATATAAATAAAAGGGAAATGGATAAAAAAGTCTGTCCTAAAATGTACCGATTGAGCCAATGACTATTCATGATTCCATATTGAATCAATTTCATCCTGGTTCGAAATTAGAGGAATGTTATGGTAAAACTTCGTTTGAAACGATGTGGTAGAAAGCAACGTGCGACTTGAAGGACGTAATCACTTGTGTGGATTCTGACATCCACCATTTTCTATAGAAATGAAGATGCTCTTGGCTCGACATGGTTTGTTCTGTTCCACTAGGAACCCCATTTTTTGTTGGGTTGTAAGTAATAGTACACGATGAAGCTCGAGTAGAAAGTAATGATTTGATTCATTTATCATATCGGGGGAAAGAATCTAGGGTTAATGCCAATCAATAAACTGGACCAACTTTGTAAATATAACTTCAATTTAGAAATCGAAAGATTCAAATTCTAACGATTTGAAATCAAATCGTCAAATTTGTTGGAATTGGTAAAACTATTTTGATCAAAAGTGTATTACAAGGGAATCGATCGTTCATATAATTTTTCCCTAGAAAAAAGGGTATGTTGCTGCCGTTTTGAAAGGAGTAAGATCACCGAAGTCATGTCTAAACCCAATGATTCAACAAAGCAAAGATTAAGGATTCCCGAACAAGGAAACACTATTTTCAACTGTCTCAACAATTGTATCAAAATAAGGAATTAGAATAAGTAATAAAATTCAAATAGATCTGAGATGAGACAAACAAAAAAGGTTACAGACGACTCAATTAATTCTAAAGATTTCTGTTCGAATTCTTTCAGAGCTATCCAACTTGAGTTATGAGTACAAATTAATGAAGTTTCATTTTTTCTTTATGGAAAAATAAAACAATTCCAATCATAGTCTAATTCATGATTTTATTTATGGATCAGTTTGCCATTATACTATTATGACTATCACTCTATTATGACATGATTACTGATATTTTATTTATTTATTATTTATTTATATTAATATTATTCATTTAAAATAGAAATTTCTATTACTAAAATTGTTTTTTTTTTATTAATTATTTTTATTAATTAATTTATTTATAATTAATTAAATATAAAAATAAATAATTAAATAATAATAATAAAAAAAATATAAAAATAAATTGATTTTTTTTTTCATTTTAGAATCATTCTTTTTCTTGAGCTTGAGCCGTACGAGGAAAAAACCTCTTATACGTTTCTGGGGGGGGGCCTTGCTTATCTATCCCAATGATCCATCTATCGAATCGTTGCAATTGATGTTCGATCTCGAAGAGAAGGAAGAGATCTTCGGAGAGTGGGTTTTTATGATCCGATAAAGAATCAAACTTATTCAAATGTTCCGGCTATTCTATATTTTCTTGAAAAAGGAGCTCAACCCACAAAAACTGTTCATGATATTTTGAAGAAGGCGGAATTTATTGTCTAAAGAACTTTGAATTAATCAAAAGATTTTAAAAATACAAAATGGTAGTGCCTAGTATTATATAGCTTTGTATAATTTTTTACTCAGCATTTGTCCTTTTATTTCTTTATTTATACCCACCTTTTCTTGTTTTGGGAATTTACCAACCAATTGGGAATTTTTACCAACCAAAACAAGTTAATCTTGCTTATTGTACTTCTTTCTATTGATTGAATAAACCCGAGATTTTCTCCACTTCTTCCTTATTTTTTTCTCCACATTTCTTATTTTTTTTATGTCGTGCCAATTCAACACAAGTATTTATTTTATTTTTTGAATTAATTAAATTTGATTTGTTTTCTTCAACATGCAATTCATATTGACAATGGTGTATTGAACAAATATAATTCGATCATAAATAAATGGATCTGTTTATCCTCATCCATATTTATACTGGTTATATTGTTTGTTTACTTCAATTATTAATGAATGAAAAGACAAATTTTTTGAATTAATTGAGAATAAATATAAAATTCTGTCAATACATTGCTTTTTATCTGGAAATCCGTTGTATTTTATTTAATCAGATTTGACCTGACCTGGTTTTATTAAAACTTGAATTGATCATCAATTCTTTCTTTTCAAATTTGTTGCTAATTAAATTAAAATATTTTTTTGGTGTGGTGAAATCGTTGCAATCCATTTTTTTTTTTTTAATTGAAATATATTATATATATATATATATTTTTTGGATTTCGATCGTATCTACTCTCCACATATTATATTCACATATTATATGTATTTATCTGGGTTGCTAACTCAACGGTAGAGTACTCGGCTTTTAAGTGCGGCTACGATCTTTTACACATTTGGATGAAGCAACGAATTCGTTCAGACTTTTGGTAGAGTCTATAAGACCACGACTGATCCTGAAAGGTAATGAATGGAAAAAGTAGCATGTCGTATTATATTAATTAGTAATATGGAACTCTGAGAATAGATCATCCTTGCCGGATCGGTACAAAAAACCTTTGATTTTAGGAAGGGGACAAAATGCATTAACATTTACCATTTGGTCGAGTGAATAAATGGATAGAGTCTTATGGCTCCAATTCTAGGCAAAGAAAAAGCGACGAGCTTATGTTCTTAATTAGAATGGTTACCCGATCTAATCTAATTAGACGTTAAAAATAGATTAGTGCCCGATACGGGAAAGGGTTCTCCTGTGAGTGGATCATCAATTACTTTTTTTAATGAATCCTAACTATTCTCCATTATAGATAGGGTAGAGTGGAGATGAATGTGTAAAAGAAAGAGCATACTGATAAAAAAAGAATGGATTCCAAAATCAAAAGAGCGATTGGGTTGCAAAAATAAGGATTTTAAACCTTTTCTTTTTTTTTTCTTGTTATGTTAAGAAATATAAACCAATTGGATCGGAAAAGATAGGAAGAAGATCTGGCGATTGGACTCTCTGTTTTCAGGGTAACTTTTTCTTACTGTATACATACTTTATATACATACTTGTTCTGGCCGTATCGCACTATGTATCATTTGATGACCCAAGAAATGTTTCCTGTCTCTGGTTCAAGTATAATTTAAAATGGAAGAATTCAAAGAATATTTAGAAAAAGGTAGATCTAAACAACGACACTTCCTATATCCGCTTCTCTTTCAAGAGTATATTTACGCACTTATTCATGATCGTGGTTTAAATGTAAATGGACCTGTTTTTTATGAACCCACGGAAATTTCAGGTTATGACAAAAAATCTAGCTCATTATTTGCGAAACGTTTAATTATTCGAATGTACCGACAGAATTATTTGATCAATTCTGTTAATGATTCTAATCAAAATAGATTCGTTGGGCACAGCCGTAATTTGGATTCTCAAATGATATCAGAGGGTTTTGCTTTCATTGTGGAAATTCCTTTCTCGCTGCGATTAGTATCCCCCCTCGAAGAAAAAAAAGAAATACCAAAATTTCAGAATTTACGATCTATTCATTCAATATTTCCATTTTTTGAGGACAAATTATCACATTTAAATTATGTATCAGATATACTAATACCCTATCCCATCCATCTGGAAATCCTGGTTCAAATTCTACAATGCTGGATACAAGATGTTCCCTCTTTACATTTATTACGATTCTTTTTTCACGAATATCATAATTGGAATAATCTCGTTACTCCAAAGAAATCTAGTTATGATTTTTCAAAAGAGAATCCAAGACTATTTTTGTTCCTGTATAATTCTTATGTAGTTGAATACGAATCCATATTCGTTTTTCTCCTTAAACAATCCTCTTATTTACGATCAACATCTTCTGGAACCTTTCTTGAGCGAACACATTTCTATGGAAAAATAGAAGATCTTGTAGTAGTTTGTTGTAATGATTTTCAGAAAACCCTATGGTTGTTCAAGGACCCTTTCATGCATTATGTTAGATATCAAGGAAAATTGATTCTAGCTTCAAAAGGGACTCATCTTTTGATG